TAATATTTCCATTTATTCATCAAAAGAAACGTCCCTTTTGAAGCAAGAATTGATTTTCCTTGATATCTAACATAATGCATGAAAGGATCTTTGAACAACCATAAATTTGCTTGAAAAGACCTGACAAAGACTTCTGCAAGATACTCTATTTTTCCATAGAAATTGATTCGTTCAATAAGGGCTCCAGAAGATGTTGATCGTAAGTGAGAAGACTGGTTACGGAGAAAGAGGAAGCCAGATTCATATTCACCTACATGAAAAGTATATAGGAAGAAGAATAATCTGTTTTTTCTTTTTGAAAAAGAAGAACTAACTTTCTTTGAATTTGAAGTAATAAGACTATCCCAATTATGACACTCATGGAGAAAGAATCTTAATAAATGCAAAGAGGAAGCATCTTTTATCCAATAGCGAAGAGCCTGAACCAAGATTTCCAGATGGGCTGGGTAAGGTATTAGTATATCTAATACATAATTTAAATGTGAAAAATTGTCCTCTAAAAAAGAAAATATTGAATGAATTGATCGTAAATTATCGAATTTAACTACCCTTTTCTTTTCTAGGGAAGATATTAATCGCAGAGACAATGGAATTTCCAGAATGATTGAAGAAACCTCTGACATTACTTGCGAATAAAAAATATTGTTGTGCCCCAATTGTTTAGAATCATTAACAGAAAGAATAAAATGATTCTGTTGATACATTCGAATGATTAAACGTTTCACAATTAGTAAGCTGAATTTATTGTCATAACCTACATTTTCCAACAAAATAGATCTATTTAAACCATGATCATGAGCAAGTACATAAATATACTCCTGAAAGATAAGTGGATATAAGAAAGAGTGTTGTTGAGATCTATCTAGCCCTAAATAGCTTTGGAATTTCTCCATTTGAAATTCTATTTAAATGAAAGGTAGAGGATTTTTGGGGTTATAAATGATACATAGTGCGATACAGTCAAAACAAGGTATTATAGTACAAACCAAATAGATACCTCGGATCCAGATAAACTTATCAACGGATTCTCTATCCTCTCTTTTTCCATTTAAATTGAAGTATTTATGTTCGTTTTCATTATAGGATAACAAGATGATTAGAAATCCTTTACTTTTTTCAACCTAATCGCTCTTTTGATTTTGGAAATTTTTTATCAATATACTGTTTCTTATACACATACGTTTCCATTATGAAATGGAGAATGATAATATTTAGGATTCATTAAAAAATCAAGAATAAATTCCTGGGAGAAAGCCTTCCCGTATTGGGCACTAATATTTTTTTAACGTCTAATTAGATCGGGTAATCGTTCAAATTAAGAACGGAAGCTCGTTGCTTTTTCTTTCCCTAAAAAAAATGAAATGAATTGAAGCTTTGAGGCCCTATCCATTTATTAATTCGACCCAACTTGAAATTGACTTTGGTTTCCTACCTTTCAATAAATTCAAGAAGGCTTTGTACCGAGCCGGAAAGAATAAAATATTCTCAAAACTCTTAATTGATACGACATGCTATTTTTTCCATTCATTCCCTTTCAGGATCAGTCGTGGTCTTCCAAACTTTACCGATGGTATGGACGAATCCCTCGCTTCATCTAAATGTGTAAAAGATCCTAGCCGCACTTAAAAGCCGAGTACTCTACCGTTGAGTTAGCAACCCAAATAGAAAAAGGGGTATGTAGATACAATCAGAATAAAAAAAAATTCTTAAATCAAAGCATTAATCTACGAAATAAAAAATAGAAAAAAAATTCTAATCTATTTGGAACATAAAAATGACTAAATTAGATGAAAAAAAAAAAAAAAAAAATTCCCGATCAAAATCAAAAAAGACATGTAAAAAATGTGGACCATCCCCTATTTCTATGTTATACACTTTTTCAATCAAAAATACGGGTATCAAATCCAACGAACCCATCATTTGAATCAACAGGTAAAAAATCAAACCTATGGGACGGAAATAAATAGAACTGCTTATCACGATGAATTATATTTGTTCGATACAATGTTGTCAATATAAACGTTAAGAAAGGAATACGATGAAAAAAAAAACAAGAACTGAAATGGAAAGAATAGTAAAAAAGGGACTTGTGTTGGATTGGCACTGCATATACATATCTACTAAAAATTTTAGTTTAGATGGAGAATAATAATATAATAAACAAAGAATAAACAAAGAAGAAGTAGAAAAAGTATTTATGCAATCAAGAGTGTATTGAATCCATATAGAATAAATAACTTCGATTCCTTGTTTCTTACTTGATATTTGAGGTCGAATGAAAACCATCCAATTGCAGGTCAGGTAATGCCAAAATATTTCTATTTTGTGAGGATGAATCAAATAAGGGTTTCCTTAGAAAAGGATTCTATCAAAAAAGATTCTATAAAAACAATGATAACTAGATACGAATAGAAGAAGAAAAGAATAGAAGAAGAAAAAAAGGAAATAAAAAAACATAGTATAGAAAAGATATCCAAAATGATATAGAAATCATTATCCTACCCTTATTTTTTATTTCCTTAATTTAATTTCATTTGATTAGGGCAAAACCTCTGCCTTTTTTAAAATATTCTGAACAGTTCCTGTAGGCTGAGCACCTTTTTCAAGGAAATAGAGAATAGCGGGAACGTTTAAATAAGTTTGATTCTTGATCGGATCATAAAAACCCACTTTCTGAAGATCTCTTCCTTCTCTTCGGGATCGAACATCAATTGCAACGATTCGATAGACGGCTCATCGGGATAGATGTAGATGAAAAAGAACCCCCCCTAGAACCGTATAGGAAGTTTTCTCCTCGTACGGCTCGAGAAAAAATGATGTTTTGTCTATGGATAAAATTAGAATTAGAATAAATAGAAAATCTGTAAAATGAATTAGTCTATAATATCATTTCAAATTTCAATTTAACTCATAGTCAGTTTTATTTAGCTTCCTTCCTGAAAAAAAAAAATCATTTGTACTCATAACTCAAGTTGAATATATAATAATATAAAATAATTCTCAATAATAATAAAATAATTCTCAAATATATTAAAGAATTCTTTAAGATATTTTTTTATTGAGTGGTCTTTAACCCACCGTTTTTGTCTCGTTTAAAATTGATTTGGATTCTTTATTCGAATCCGTGAGACAATTGAAGTGGTGTTTCCTTGTTCTGGGATCCTTTATTTTTGTTTTAAATCATTGGGTTTAGACATTACTTCGGTGCTTCTTAATCCTTTCAAAATGGTAGCAACATACCCCTTTTGGGATTTCTTTCTATCAAAGAATCATACCGAGGTTGATTCATGCGCGATACACTGTCGATCGAAAAAGTTTTAGCCGTTCCAACAATTTTTCAAAATTGTTCGAATGGAATCCTTTCGATTTCTATATCGAAGATATACTTACGAAGTTGTTCCAATTTATTAATTGGCATTAACCCTAGATCGTTGCCCCTGAGAAATTAATAAATACTTTCTACTCGAGCTCCATCATGAACTATTTACATTAGAACCCAATAAAAAAAGAAGGGTTCTAGTAGAATAGAACAAACGACGTCGAGCCAAGAGCACCTTCATTCCTATATAAAATGGTGGATATAACAATAAGAATCCACACCGGATCGTGTCCTTCAAGTCGCACGTTGCTTTCTACCACATCGTTTTAAACGAAGTTTTACCATAACATTCCTCTAATTTGGAACCAGTATGGAATTGATTCAATTATGGAATCATGAATAGTCATTGGTTCAGTCGGTACAGAGACATAGTTATTTATATTTAATAACATAGATAATAAAGATTTTTCTGAAGAACTTTTAGCAAAATGCCGTCTTTTTTTGTCTGAATAGAAGATTTTTCTATAAATATCTATCTCAAAAAAAAATCTAACAGAAATATTAACAAATCAAAATATAGAAATAACATAACTAACAGAAATGGCACAAATAAAATAAATAAATTCTATTTGACTCTGCCTCTTCAAGTGACTCAATAAGATAGACTGACCATTTCCAACTTCCCAACCTAGAAGGAATCATTACAAATCTTGATAGTTGAAAAAGTTTTCTACTTCTACATCATTATTTGAGTCAAGTTTTACTCCTTTTTATTATCATAAAAAAGCAAGATCTCTGTGTGTGTGTTTTTTTTTTCAATTGAATTGTCAATGATGCAAAGCAAATAAGCTAAATGGATCGAACAATAAAAAGAAATATCATTGTTAAATATTTTAATTTTGATATTTTAGGGATGCAATTTCGTTTTCACAAAAATGGAAACACTATTGTCACTGAAATAGGATAACCATACATACCTATAGTCTAAGCACTTCCTCTTTTATATGTATTTTCATATTTTTTTAACCTGAGGTTAAGTAATCTTTCTCCAACTGTGATCTATGCCCCATTTTCTATGGGTTACAAAAGGGTTCAGTTACTTTTGCGTGTCATTTGAACTCGATTTAGTTTGATTTGTGAAAAACTCAGATATGATTCCGCAAAGAATAAAAAAAGTCTATCCAAAACTTGAAACAGAACCTTGTTGAACAAAAAAGAAGTATTAGAATACAATGGATATGCTCTGGGACGGAAGGATTCGAACCTCCGAATAGCGGGACCAAAACCCGTTGCCTTACCGCTTGGCTACGCCCCATTTCTATTTTTATTGGATACTTATACTATTAAAGAATAATATTGGTATTAAGTGTTCGTCAATTCCAGTCCAACTATATAGATAAAATCTTTATTCTTTATAGAATCTATTATAGATTCGTGCTAGGATTTTGGCATGTGTATATCTAGAATTAATTCAACGGAATTTATTGATCATTACATATAATTCAATTAAGATATTGTATGAAAGTATGATTTCTTCTATTCTCCTTTGAGAATCGGAGGATTTTTGATTGAGCGGAAAAAGAAGGATTTTTTGTCTACCTTACTTTACTTCATTTTTCCTTATATCAATAACTCAATCAAAATGCAATTATCTCGACAAAAAAAATGTCTGTTATGCTTAATATCTTTAGTTTGATCTGTCTTAATTCTGCCCTTTATCCGAGTAGTCTTTTCTTGGCCAAATTGCCCGAAGCCTATGCTTTTTTGAATCCAATCGTCGATTTTATGCCAGTCATACCCCTGTTCTTTTTTCTTTTAGCCTTTGTTTGGCAAGCTGCTGTAAGTTTTCGATAAGATCTTTAATACTATCCTAGAAAATTCATATTTATTCGAGAAAAATTATAACAATTGATAAGATCAAATAAGTCTGACAGTATGAACCTTCGATTCAAACATTGAAATTCTCGGATAGCCGCGAGACGTCCTATTTCCTGATTTTAATCCTTTTTACGGCGAAATACCTTATTAGCTTCGGGTCCCTTACAATATCTAATTTGTGTATGAAAGTGATTTGTGGTAATCAAAGACTCTTATTACAAATTTCAACTTCATTTGAATTTCTGAACATTCTTTTCTATTTCTAGAATTCTTTTCTTGGTGTCAAAATAGGATATGTGATATAAAAATGGAGGATCTATTGTCTTTTCTCGTTTTTCTTTTTCAAAAAATGATCTTGGAGGTTGTGTAATGCTTACTCTCAAACTTTTCGTTTATACAGTAGTAATATTCTTTGTTTCTCTCTTCATCTTTGGATTCCTATCCAATGATCCAGGACGTAATCCTGGACGTGAAGAATAATTTTTTTGTTTTTATTACTTTATTTTATCATTTTCTTAAGATTTTATTTTAGCTATTCCACACATTTAACAAGGAAAAAATAAAAAGGGGTTTGCAAAATTTGAAAGAAAAAATGGAAACTCATCAACGGAAACGGAAAGAGAGGGATTCGAACCCTCGGTACGAATAACTCGTACAACGGATTAGCAATCCGCCGCTTTCGTCCACTCAGCCATCTCTCCCAATTGAAAAAGATACTTACTATGTTACATTACACATCAAGTAAGGATTAAAGAAAGTATTTCTTTCACATTCTTTATCGTTATTATATAATTAGCAATTCCATTTAGATGCTCGAAAGATCAAAATAGAAAGAGAAATAAAGAAGACCTTCTTTCTTTTATTTTGTTCGAAGTGCCTTTTGGGCCTGGCCCGGTCAATACCCAGCCAGGCCTTTTTTTGTTCCAACAAATTCCCTTTATTTATAGGCAACATACTATACCAATTTGGTATCTGTATAAGAATATCTGTTCTGGGGTTTACATATACCTATAATTTTTGTTATAATGGAAATTAAGAAGGATTTTGGATTAAAAAAATCCATTAAGTATCTATCAAAAAAATTTTTATTATTCTTATGTCATTAGGCAAACCAAAATTTATATTCAAATCCAAGAATAATTCACGAATTCTCAGTCAATAAATAGTTAATGGTTCCCATAAATTTAGGCTTTTTGAGTGAAAATATAAATTTCAATATAAAAGTGAGTGGAAGTTTGTGTGTTTTGAGATACTATACAATCAATCGAAGGGGCAGATCAAATACAATAAAAAGGGGAAAAACTATTTCTTTTCTAATTTTTATAAATTTAGAAAAAAGGATTAGGATTAACAAGGGATGCAAGTACAATAAACTCAAGTTTACTAATCCAACTCAAAAAGGGAAATTTTGATCCTATTGTGTATGTGTATCGTTTTGGCGGCATGGCCGAGTGGTAAGGCGGGGGACTGCAAATCCTTTTTCCCCAGTTCAAATCCGGGTGCCGCCTCATCAACAAACGAATCGAAATTTCTTATTGTATTCCGCTATTTTTTGATGTTCTGGGGATTTTTTAAAAGATTGGAAATCTTTGAATCTAAAATTCAAAGAAAGATTATAATGGTCGAAGCAAGACTTCCAGATTCTCTTCTACTGCTAATGTAATGTCTATTGATTGGGTCTTTAATTACATTGGATAAACGGCCGATAATTCCACTACTAGTTGGGAAAGTACTTTCTATACTGTAATCTACGTATATAGACTCGCCAGAATCTCTGAGTGTTCAGGCATTCAATCACTATTAGATTGAGATTGGATAGATAATTTACCTTTTATAGTTTATAGAAAAAAAAGCCCACAAAAATTTTGGGCCCTCGTCAAGAGTATAATATACTATCTCCCAACTCCTTCAGAGAGACAATCGGGAAAGGGTACGGATTATAAATCATATAGGAATTTTTAAAATCTATTTATTTTATTGGTCCATTAATAGTGTTCGCCCAGAATCCCTTTTTGACTCTGGACCATTCATTCTACTATTATTAGTGAGCAATAATGGAATAATTCTATCATAGAGATAAGGGACATAATTCACATGGATATAGTAAGTCTCGCTTGGGCTGCTTTAATGGTAGTCTTTACTTTTTCCCTTTCACTCGTAGTATGGGGAAGAAGTGGACTTTAGAAGAACTCCTAATTTAGTTGAGAAATGAAAAGGTATCAATTGTTTTATAGATCGTTCTGCAACGCATTCTTTATTTAAATTGAAATAATTTTCAAATAAAAATATCTTCATTTCGAAATTCCATTAGATTCTAGTGGAGAAATGGATTCTATAACAGTAAAACGATTATTTCAGATTCATTGGATTGGAATATAAATATATATAAATAAATGTATGAAAGAAAAGATTGGGTCCTACGTCAATTCCAGATATGGATTAATAACTACATAGATTGAATTGAAGATAAAAGTTAATATAGTATACCCTTTTTATTAGAAAGTCAAGTACAACTTTATACACTACTATAACACTAATAGAGAGTATGGTAAGTAAGAAAGAAATTTCTTTCTTACTTACCATACTCTCGGATCTCATAGAATATCCCCGATTATAGCCCCTTGATTTCAGCAAAAATAGAATACTTTTCTTTTGATTTCTTCAAAGAATTCAGAAGTCAAGTTTCATTTAAAGTAATTAATTAATTATTTTGACTTACTGTTTTTACGTAAATTATAAGTAGAAAAGCAGTAGGAACTAAAATGAACAGTGCAGTAGCAATAAATGCAAGAATATTTACTTCCATAATCTCATCGGTTTTTTTTTATTTCACAATACAATAACTCGGGATTTAATCCCATAGAGATGATAAATCTTTCACCTGTCAATTCAATGAATGCATTACCTATCGATGATATTGAATCGGATCAATATCATGAATAACAATATCTGAGCTATTAAATTAATTCGTCGTGGGGAATTAATAGTATATAACATATGAAGATCTTTTATCCATACCAAATCCAAGATAGGATTCCCGGACCAATCAAAAATGCCTTTATTTATCCTTCTTTTCTGTTCTTTCTTTTGTATAACCTACCTTAGGTCTTCCTTGTAGAACCATCCAATGAAGTATAATCTAACCTGTCCGTTTCCATTAACTACAAAACCCCACCAACAAACAATACAAGCGAAGTGGAAAAAGACAGGAATTAGGTTCTAAATTTTAGTGATCCTCTTTTCTTTGGAAGACAAAACAAAGAAGTATGAGAAAGACGAGTCGCGGCAGAAAAGATGAAATATTCTGTCAACTTCACTATTTTAGTTATTTTCATTTTAGTTTAGGGTGTGTTCTTTCTTCGAGAGAATCCTGAAAAAAAAAGAGGGAAACCCCTTCGGAATTCAATTATTCTCGCTGTCCCTTCATTTCACAGAAAATGGAGAGGCGAATTGATGTACTTATTGGATCCGTCGGGACTGACGGGGCTCGAACCCGTAACATCCGCCTTGACAGGGCGGTGCTCTAGCCTATTGAACTACAATCCCAGGGAAATAAGAAGAGATCTAGCAGAAAATTTAGATTCTTTTTTTTTTTTTTTCTTGTCTTGTATCAGGTATTTCTTAAGAACAAGAGGGTTATACCATCTGATAGTAGATTGGCGAATTGTTGGGCCGAGCTGGATTTGAACCAGCGTAGACATATTGCCAACGAATTTACAGTCCGTCCCCATTAACCACTCGGGCATCGACCCAACGCCTAATTCATTTTAGACGTTCCATAATCAACTTCCTTTCGTCTCCCAAGTAGACTTGACAAATACATATCACTTGAAAAAAATATAACATTTGATATAAAATAGAAAGTCTCTTCTGAGTAGACTAATAGAAGGACTTGACAAATACGGATCACTTGATAGGAAATCCCACTCCTATAGTCTTTAGTCTTGGTATACCCCCAGAGGGACTTGAACCCTCGTTTTCTCCGTGAAAGAGAGAGGTCGTAACCACTGGACCATAGGGGCCTATGCCACCTTCATTCATAAATCAACTAGAAATAGGTAATAAGACAAATACCATAGATAACTAAGGCCACCTTAACTTAATATAACTCAGGCCTAGAGCTTAGGATTTAGGTGATGCATAGGATATAAATAAAACGGAAAAACTCGTTAACTATTCTGAGGATTAATGGTAATCAAACTTTACCATTAAACTATACAATCTTTAAACTGGATTTCATTGGTCTTTCTCGTCTTTATCTTTCTGATTCCCAAAGGGTTATGCGTTGGATCCAAGATCCTTCACTCCGCAGTAGATTCAAGGTGGTTTACCAAACTATGATTTGTTCGGTCAAATTATATTGAGCCCTAAGTCATACTGTCAATTAACGACACGACAGGACAAGAGGGCAATAAAAGAAGAGAGAAGACGGAGATCTAGATTAGCTATACCCGCGTTAATAATAATATAAGTTAATAAATACAACATTCATACAGTTTTCTGGTATTCGATATTGAAGTAGATTAGAATATCTATGCCGTTATTATTATACATTATAATATAAGAAACTTAATATTAATATTAATAAGTTTTGATATTAAAAATCCCAAAGCATTATAAGCTTAAGTGGGAGAATTGGGTTTCTAGGACTGTTTTATCAATTCTGTTTCGGTTGCATCTCTTAAAAATGACAATTAAAGTTCAGTATAAATTTTTATTCTACCTATCTCATAGATTCCAGTCAAAGATTCATAGAATCCAAATTCCATCATTGCTAGGTTTGATTTTGATGGATAATGTGCC